CTATATTATAGAGTATATAACTTCGATCATAAGGATCAATTTCTAGTCGCATAGCTTCATAATAATTCTGTAAAGCTTCTGCATAATTTCCTTCGGATTGAGCTGACATCCGTTACGGTCGCCATTCAATTAAAAGAATCTCCGTTCCAAAACCGTACGTGAGACTTTCACCTCATACGGCTCCTCCCTTATGTGCATAAGGAGAATATACATGAAATCAAAAAGATGAAAATATTCTCATTATGGACTGAGCAGGGCTAGTGTTTTTACAAGAAATCTCTAGCCAACCTTCCTGCAAGAGATCTTTTCTTAATATCAAAGGTGTTGAGACTAGATAGAAATGAGAACTCGAGCAATTTCTTTGTTTTCAACGCCTCCTAATTTCCAGGAATTAGTCACTTCAAACAACCTTCGATGGTTATATTGGTATCCAAAGTACGAACGAGATGGATGTTTGTTGTCCCAACCATTCTTTTAGTCCCGAGCCCAATAGGGAAAGGGGTCATTTCTAACAAGGTTTTCGTGTTGTTGATTCCTAGGTGTAGTGCTTCTTCCCTTATGCTGTCCGTTGGTACTAGTGTAGTGGAGTAGGATTGCCCCATAATACAGAACCTCTAGGTATAACCTTTCGCTCAAGACTAGAATCTAAAATTGAAACATAGCATCTGAGGTTGCATTAATCGAGGATACACGACAGAAGGAATTGTTCTATTTCCAAACTTCACCTTCAACAAGCGTAGATTTATTTCAAAAATTTTCCCGAATCGCGTGTCTTTCTCGTAAGACCGAGAGAAATAAAAAAAAAAGAATCAAATCACACCATCTCTGTAATAGGTAAATGCCTCCTTTTCTCCTGAAGTTGTCGGAATTATTTGCAATAAGATATTGGCTACAATTGAAAAGGTCTTATCAATAAAATTTCCATTTATCCGCGATCTAGGCATAGCTAGCAATCCATTTTAGAATTCTTCTCATTCCCTCTCGGGGGAAAATGATCCCACAAAGAAAAGAATTGTACAGTACGAAATAACATAAAAATAGATTGATTTGAAAAAAAAAAGATTATGGGCTTTTTATTCCAATTGTTCCTTTTTTATAGGAATCAATAAGAAATAGTCCAACCCGGTTCGATTTCATCCTAATGTAGTAGTATACCAACGAAGCGAACTATATCCGATTTCGTTGAAGTTACAGATTCAAATAACTCGAGAAATTTGTATTGAATTATGATACAAAGAAGAAAAAATCATTCTATGATGAAAATAGAATAACCACCTCTTTTTTATGTTATGTACATAGCAGGTATACAATCCACTATACAAAATGTTTTATCAATCTAGAATAGAGGGGTGAGGGAAGGGGTTTGTTGTTGAAAATTCTAAAGCCGGAAAGAAATTTGAGAATTTGTAAGGTATGGAATCGTAGTCTATATAGAATTATGATAGAAAGGTATCCATTAACCCTAGTCTAAAAAATCTAGACCTATTAATCAGTTGATTCGTTCTAATTCATTGATTTAATTGATTCGAATCGAATTTCTCGTAGGAGTCGTTTTTGCAAACCCCCTTTTCATTTTCAAAATTACAAATAAAAAAATTTCGTAAAAAAAAAATTGTCTTGGGGCCTCGAAAGATCTTCCTTTACTTTGATGAAAAATTTTCTATTTTTATTTGTAATATTTTGTAATATATAGTTAAAATATATAGTTAAAATGGATTGGTCATACCTATCCAATAATCTAGAATGAAATATGAAGAACTCACTATTCACTTGGTTTTTGATTCATAATCATTATGTAGGAGAGATGGCCGAGCGGTTCAAGGCGTAGCATTGGAACTGCTATGTAGGCTTTTGTTTACCGAGGGTTCGAATCCCTCTCTTTCCGCACCTTCACTTAATAGATCCATTTTATTAAAAATACCGGATCAAATAGCAATGGAGACCTTTATTCCACCAGTTAAACCTTTCAGTGATATAGATTCTCTATTCCTAATTCCATTCCGCGACTAGGAAGAATACCGGAAAGAATAGGAAAATAGCCCCTCGGGCTATGATACATAAATGAGATAAAATCGGAATCAAACCCGTATTTTTCTTACTTAACCTTAGGTTCATTTAATTTGATAAAAGGGAAGAAAATTGCCCGAACCTCTGCTATTTTATTTGAGTTTAGGTTTAATTAAGTTTGACGAGAATAATACTCTACGACTAGCAATTCATTTATTTTCAAACTGACCCATTTACTATCTATTATTTGATTGACCAGTCCTTTATATTGGAATGGGTGAAGAGTCAAATGGTTTGGCACTTCCGCCTGAGGGGAAAAATTGAGAGAATTTTGAATCAGAGTTCTGGATTTTTGTTCATCCTTCGCCATAATAATATCTCGGGGTTTGCAGCGATAACTTGGTATATCTACTATGCGCCCATTGACTAAAATATGTCTATGGTTAACTAATTGGCGGGCTGCAGGAATAGTCGAAGCCATACCCAATCGAAA